GAAGCTCTTTCAGTCTAATTTGATCTAAGAAAAATAAGGACGAAATCACGCTCTGTAGGATTTGAACCTACGACATCGGGTTTTGGAGACCCGCGTTCTACCGAACTGAACTAAGAGCGCTTTCTTATCAGAAAAGACAAGAATGTAAAGACACTTTTTTAACCCCAATTTAATGAACGATTATATATTAATATAAAATATAATTGGAATCGATCTTAATTAATCCCTCGTTACTGCTCAACGAAGAAGTAATAGGTAGGGATGACAGGATTTGAACCTGTGACATTTTGTACCCAAAACAAACGCGCTACCAAGCTACGCTACATCCCTACAATTGTCTACAGTGTCATTGTATAGAATTCCTATCTTGTTTTCCACATCGTTATTTCCTCCATTGATATATACAATTTTTATGGGCATTTCGTCTTTTTGGTCCCATTTAACATATAATAATAGTAAAAGAAAAGTCTTATTTACGTATGAGATACGGAACGGAACCTGTCGTAAAAATAAATGAGTAGTTTTCGGGAATGCTCGGGACGAAAGGGACGTTTTTTTTTATGTTTTAAGAAAAATTTGATTTACCCGATAGTTATATAATTCAATTTGAATTAGGGATTCCGTGTACAAGGTTCTTAACTGCATATGCATCTGATCATATATGTATTACCATTTTAGATTACAATAAAAAAAGGAAGGAGATTTTTCAATGCGAGATCTAAAAACATATCTTTCCGTGGCACCGGTATTAAGTACTCTATGGTTCGGGTCTTTAGCAGGTCTATTGATAGAGATTAATCGTTTTTTCCCAGATGCGTTGACATTCCCCTTTTTTTGATTCTAGTTATTGATACGGTACCAAATAACGAAGATTCGAGATAAAATTAAATATTTGTGACTAATCCTTTGCCCCCTTTTTCTCTTTTTTCCTTTTATAATATTTTATAATAAAAGGGAGGAAAGAGAAAAAAGAAAAGGTGTATTCAACAGCTTCGAGACTTGGGTTCAAGTTTGAATTAAATAAATTATTAAATTAAAAAAAAACTAGGGATTAACTAGGGATGGAGGTAGAATAAACAGGGTGGGGCCTAGATCTAGGACAATACTCTTATACAAGGGGTACTTAAATGTAAATGAAATACTGTGATTTGAAATAAAGTTTAGAATTTTTTTAGTATATTGATATTGATTGCAGGGAAATTTTTCATAATTTGATTTCAAGTTAATAACTTATATTTTTCCTTCCTTTCTTCTTCTTCGTTTCGGATCTAAAATAGAAGAGTTGAGCAAATCAAAAATCCAAAGGGGGTTCATGGCCAAGGGGAAAGATGTCCGAATAACGGTTATTTTGGAATGTACCGGTTGTGTTCGAAACGGTGTTAATAAGGTATCAACGGGTATTTCCAGATATATTACTGAAAAGAATCGTCACAACACGCCTAATCGATTGGAATTGAGAAAATTCTGTCCATTTTGTTACAAACATACGATTCATGGGGAGATAAAGAAATAGATCGAATCGAGCACATGTATGTAACCCTTCCAAGGAAGGGTAAAAATGACATTATATATAGAACATAGTTAAATATTATATATATAATGTTCTATATTCTATATATAACATAACATAATTAAATATAAACAAAAAAAATCCTATTTATTCTAATTCATTTTAGATCCGACCGAAATAGGATTTTCGGGATAAGGAATAAACTAAACAAACCATGGATAAACCCAAGCGACCTTTTCTTAAATCCAAGCGATCTTTTCGTAGGCGTTTGCCCCCGATTCAATCGGGGGATCGAATTGATTATAGAAACATGAGTTTAATTAGTCGATTTATTAGCGAACAAGGAAAAATATTATCTAGACGGGTGAATAGATTGACCTTGAAACAACAACGATTAATTACTATTGCTATAAAACAAGCTCGTATTTTATCTTTGTTACCTTTTCTTAATAATGAGAAACAGTTTGAAAGAACCGAGTCGACCACCAGAACTGCGGGTCTTCGAGCCAGAAATAAATAGGCTTACTCTTTCGTTACTTGAATAAAAAGTAAAATCCGAACTAAAACGCAGATTGATGTTTTGTTCGAAAAATATGAAAATATGAAAAATACGTATTTAATTATCGTGTTGTAAGAAAAAAAGAATCGGGTAAGAATAAAGATTTTTTTGAGTGTGTTCATTCGTTTTGACTTTACCCTCCCGGAGTTCATTCTCCGGGGAACTCCGTTTAAATTATTCCGGTGGATTCTTTCCAATCTACTTCTTTTATGATCTCATTGGAAATCATATAAAGACAATTTTTATTTGATATAGCTATTTGTGCAAGTATTTTACGATTAAGAAGCACCTGTTTCTTATATAGGTCATGTATTAATCTACTATAACTATAGGATACCCCCATTTCACGAATTACTGCGTTTATTCGAGTGATCCACAAACGGCGAAAATTTCTCTTTTGCTTATCCCTATCCCGATGAGACGAAACCAAAGCTCTTATTTTCTGTTGAGTAATTGTTCGAGTAAGTCTTGAATGAGCCCCTCGAAAGCTTGATGCAAATAAACGAATTTTTGTTCTACGTCTCCGAGCTATATTTCCCCGTCTAATTCTGGTCATTGAATAAATGAAACTTTGACGAATAACTAATAGATTTCCTTTCTTTCAGTTATTCTTTTTCCCCTTCCTAGTCTATTAATAACAAAGCTTTTTTCCAATGTATAAACTAAAAATTCCAATGACTTTGGCTACTATAACCTTCCCGACCACTATTTTTATTTTTCTAGACATTTCACTTCGAAATAAGAAATTATATTTTACTAGGTATCAAAATATAATAAAATATAAATAGATAAAGAAATAGTGGCTTCCTTCGTTTATATGGTTACTTCTTAAACGGTGAGGTTTTCTCTATACACCGGAGCCTTTACTTTATTTAATCAATGTTATTGGTAACTTGTATAGTTCACATTCTTTGGCTCTACCCATGAATTATCCAGTAATAGGTCTTTCACGATTAGATCTACTTACACAGTAACGGTATTTAATTATGAAAGTTGGCTGGGTAGCTAACCCTGTTAGTCCGTTCTTGCAAGAGGGGCCTAAGTTTTCTGTTTTTATTTTTAAGTAAGATTTTCTCCGCTTAATGGATAACCATTTGTTACCAATGGAGAATTGCTTCTCATCTTAAATTGAGGTGATTGGATTTGCACCAACGGAAACCATAAATTTCATACACAATAGAATGGGTATATTTTTTTATACTGAATTGAACGGACTTCTTTTTCTATTCTATCCTATTCCCCGGTACTGATCATTGATCATTGATACTATAAAATCTGTATCCCAGCTCATGATCTGAACGAGTCGCACATACACCCTAGTACATGTTCCTCGACGCTGAGGGCATCCCCGAAGTGCGGGGGATTTTGTGACATTTCTGATTGGCTGTCTTGTCTTTCTAATAAGTTGTTTAATAGTTGGCATGTTGAATCATATCATATAAATAATGGGCTGGTTTAGATCGATCCTAACCTGATGATTTTAAATTACTTCTATTTAATTTTCTAGTAAATTCAGCAAAAATATAAAATAGGAAATCGAGAATTTGCGCGAAAAAAATCCGGGCTTTTTCACTCAACCACCGCTACAAGATCAACAATTCCATAAGCTTGGGCTTCTGTTGCTGACATAAAAACATCTCTTTCCATGTCTTCCGAGACAACCCATAAGGGTTTGTCCGTTCTTTGTACATAAACCCTTGTTAGGGTTTCACGCAGTTTTAGCAGCTCTTCCGCTTCCAGGATAAATTCTCCCGTTTGTGCCTCATAAAAAGAACTAGCAGGTTGATGAATCATTACCCTGATGGTATAACAAAAGAGGGGTTCCTCTATTTTGCATGATGAATAGAAAAGAAAGATAAAGAATAAAAAAAAAGATAGAATTGAGCAACCACAACCGTACAGGCATCTTTTATGCATTGCATACGGCTCTATAATAAAATTAACCTTTACCTTCAAAAAAATAGGATCTATCAGACCCAGATCGGTAAATGATCAAATTACCACCCTTCCTTTCGTAGGCGTTCAAAAATACTATGATGGTTCCGTTGCTTTATATATATTTAATATTATTTGGTTTGTCTGTGTTTCAGCAATCCCAAAGTTGCTTTTTGTAAAATTAAGGAAAAAAAATCTTGTTTTTTATTTTCTGAACTCTTTCAGAACACAACTAAGCCCCTCGGTGTGAAAATAAAAAAGTTTGTGACGCTGAACTGGAATCTCCAATAAAAAAAAAAAGGAAATCCCTTTTATCTCATACTACTCTCTCGATACATAATCAAATGTTTTGAAAAAAAACAATAAAAATTGTTTTATTTTGATATCGAATTCAAAGTGCCATGCTATTATTACTTTATTACTTAATATTAATATGGCGAAGGCATAGTCTTATTTTTTTCTCTCAAATAAAAACCTCATTGGCGCCAAGCGTGAGGGAATGCTAGACGTTTGGTAATTTCTCCTCCGGCCAAGATAAAAGATCCCATTGAAGCGGCTAATCCCATGCATATTGTCTGTACATCTGGTCGCACAAATTGCATTGTATCATAAATAGCCACTCCAGGGATAACCCATCCGCCGGGAGAGTTTATAAACAAATAGAGATCTTTGGTATCATTCTCGATACTGAGATATACCATAAGACCAATAAGTTGGTTCGAGATCTCGCTATCAACCTCTTGTCCTAAAAAAAGTAATCTTTCTCGATAAAGTCGGTTGATTAGGGTAAAATTAGATCCCTTACGAGCCGTACAGGCGCCTTTTGGTGCATACGGTTCAACAAAAAATTGCAAAAAAAATCAATGTGCAGATTCCAATCCTCTTTCTTTTTTCATATTCGTAGAAGGCTCTTTCTGACTTCAAACGAAAGGACTTTTCTTCGATTTTTCAAAAAAGACAGGTTTTTACTCCTTTTCGTATAATATTCTTGTAATA